GGACTTAATTTGATTCCACCTCGGTAGATTGGGTCATACCTAAAAAAAAAGATATTACTATTTCCTTTCTTTCCATTTTTCTCTCTAACTTATTTTTTTTGGCTCGGCTATCCTACCTAGCCGAGCCATTCACCTTTATGATACTGAACCTGGTAAACCAATACAAAACAAATCCGTTTGTATTTGCCGAGCAAAAGGAGAGAGAGGGATTCGAACCCTCGATAGTTCTTTGTTCTGAACTATACCGGTTTTCAAGACCGGAGCTATCAACCACTCGGCCATCTCTCCAAAAGATAATTTAGAAAAAATTCTTCTAATTTTCTTATTTATTCTACCAATATAGAACAGGACCAAAGCGTAGGGATGGATACCATGACTATATTATAGAATATAGAAAAATACTGGGGTGAAGGGATAAGTCCATTTATAACTATCTATTTAGAGATATAGATACTTTTAAATGCATAATCTAGCACGATCATTGCCGAAGTAAAAAAAAGAAAAAAAAGAAACTACCCCCGACCCCATGTCCGAATAAAGCGGTTAAAAGTGTGTTAATAATTCATATAAAAAATTCATATTCATATAGAATTTAGAATTAATTAGAATTAATGTATTCATGAAAAAACGGAAAATCCCTCTATGATACATTTTCCTACAATTATATCTTTTTTTTTTGAATTAAGAGATGGATTAAATGGTATAGTTCTTTTGTTGGTAACTTGGAGGATTAGAAAGATGACTATTGCTTTCCAATTGGCTGTTTTTGCATTAATTGCTACTTCATTAATCTTACTGATAAGTGTACCCGTTGTATTTGCTTCTCCTGAGGGTTGGTCGAGTAACAAAAATGTTGTATTTTCCGGGACATCCTTATGGATTGTATTAGTGTTTCTGGTAGGTATCCTTAATTCTCTCATCTCTTGAACCCCTTATTTTACAGATAAAAAAATGAAATGACCCCCCCTCCGAATCCGAAATTCTTTCGATTATGCGAGACACCTTAAAATGAAATATAAGCCCTCAAAATGCATAAGAATGCAAATAAAAAATGAACACAAAATTAGAGGGAGGGGTCCAACAAAAAACCTTATTATAAAATGATACCGGAAAACAGGATAAAAAAGAATATGAATTAGAATTCTCAAAAATCCCATTTCTTTATTGTTATTGTTTTATGCTCATTTTTATTAAAAAATGACTTATTTTAGATTTTAAAGTTAGAACTTTTTATTTAAACTTTAAAATAATAATATTTGATTAGAATATCAAAAAATCATAACTAGTTTATTCTAAAATCTAAAAACTTTTAATATTTATTAATTAAATTATATAAGAAGTAATATAATAGAATATACTTTAGTTTTAGTAATCTAAATTCTAAATCTAAAATATATTAGAAATATAGAAAATCTCTTCTAAATAATAAATACTAGATAAGAAACTTCTAATAATCTATATAGAATTTCTAACAATAATAAGTAAAATATTCTAAAATATTAATAGAGTTCTAATAATTAATAATTATTATTGAAATAATATAGAAATAAATATAGAGAAAATCCATTTCTATCTATTTCTATCTATGATATATAGATAGAATAGATAGAAATAGAGTGAAAATTATTCTTTCATTTTGAATTTTGATTTACTTTTTTTTAGTATATTTTATAAAGAATAAAAAAATGCGGATGCGGATATAGTCGAATGGTAAAATTTCTCCTTGCCAAGGAAAAGACGCGGGTTCGATTCCCGCTATCCGCCTAGGGTAATGTAGGTAATGTATTTGAGGTAATTTTGAATTCAGATAAATGAGTCAATAGAATTGACCGTGATAGTAATAGTATATATAGTGGTTTTGTCCTCGTCCTTCTTTTCTGTTACTAAAAAAAGAGGTAATTAATTGTTAATTAGTAGTTAACAGAGTAAAGTAAAAAGAGTAAACCCCCCCTTTTTTTACAAAAAAACTTGTTGCGGAGACGGGATTTGAACCCGTGACTTCAAGGTTATGAGCCTCGCGAGCTACCAAACTGCTCTACCCCGCGATGAAGATAAGAACTGTCAACTAAAGGATAAACAAGGTTTTAATGTCCCCTTTACCATATCTGTAAAAACATGGTAGCCCATTTATACAGAATGGTAAAGGGGGATCCTCGAGATAGAGGATCCTATAAATGACTAGAAAAATGAAGAGATGTTTTAATCCTTACCAACTCGATCTTGTTGCCCCCGGCAACAAACCCGCATGGACCATTTCACGAAGTATATGTCCGGATAGCCCAAAGTCTCTATAGTTAGCTCTTGGTCTTCCGGTCGAAAAACAACGTCGATGAAGCCGTGTTGGTGCACTATTCCGTGGTGGGGACTGTAACTTTCCATGAATTTCCCATTGATCACTTAATGACGTAACTTTGCTTATTTCTTTTTTTGAGGATCTACGAATCAAATGATATTTTTGTTCTAATTTTTGCCTCTTCTTCTCCCTCTGAATCAAACTTTT